AAGATTTGGCTCAGGATTGCCCATTTTTAATTCCAGGGTTTCTCTGAATTTGGAAGTTACCACTTAGTAGGTTTCCATACTAAGGCTCAATCCCATCAAGTCCGTAGCGTCTACCAATTTCGCCATATCCCCTTTTGATTTGAGACCAAGATCCAGTTGGAATTCCACCCATCTCTTTCATTTATTTTGGAACCGTTGAATTCATTAGATAATGATTCCCATATCGAAAAAGTGTATGCTGCTATTTGATTTTTTTGGCGATCCTCTATCAGTTTATTTCTATTGGATAAACCTTGTTTCAATCAGAAATGATTCTATCATTGATGTATCCGCAATTCAATATGGATAGATATATCCCATATATATATATATGTTTCTCCCTCCCTTTCTTTTTTACAGTGCGATTTGGAATACTGGAACGGTCGATATTCATTCTTCTTTTTTTTTTCGTCCTATCTCTTCCTTTTCCGAATGAAACCAGAAGAATGTCTCATTCTAATTTGGATTGTATCTTTATCCTTATCTTATCTTTTCTTAGGACCGATCCGCTCGCTATACGCTATAATTATTGCTATAACTGCTTTACTTTAAGAAATAAATTGATTTTATATTAAGAAATCATTAGATTTTTTATAATCATAATTTATAATTTTAAATTTTCATTAATATATATAATTATATATACATATTCATTAACATATATATACATATTAAAAAATATAAATATAATGTATAAATATATAATATAAAATGCATAAAAAAAAGAATAGAATGTATAAATAATAATTAATGTAATTAATATGATAGAATGAAAATTCGACTAATTAGTCATATACTAATTAGTCATATATTTAGAAAAATATCTATTAGAAAAATAGAATTCTATTAATTCTATTTAGTCATATCTAGTTCTATATTATTAGTTATAACTAATATAACTAATAATATTAGATATAACTAATATATCTAATGATATATAATGATATAGATATAACAATAGAACTATGAATATGAACTATATAGTTCATATTAAATTAATAGCTAATAGCCCTAAGCTAAGATCCAGCAGTTTCCTGAATTCCTATACACTATTTCTATTTGTTATACTATTTCTATTTCTGTTATGTGAGCCCGCTTAGCTCAGAGGTTAGAGCATCGCATTTGTAATGCGATGGTCATCGGTTCGATTCCGATAGCTGGCTTTTTTTTCTCTATCGATTTTTCCATGATTGATAATCTCTCCTTTTCTCAAAATGTTGGATCACCGATCTATTATGTCGTGGTAACTTGTAACTATGAATAAAAAATGGATTGGAGCAATTAGATCTCTACAGAACAAATCATAAAACGGAGCCTCAACTTCCTATATATACATATACAAAAAATCCGGATATTAATAGAATTCATTTCATTCTACTTTGTAATACTTCAGTAAATTTAGCTTTGCTTTGTTTATCCTTTAGTTCAGTCTTAATTTAAGATTCATTCTGTAAAATGAAATTTCAATAAAATAAAAAAAGGAGTCTTTATGTCTCGTTATCGAGGACCTCGTTTCAAAAAAATACGCCGTCTGGGGACTTTACCAGGACTAACTAGTAAAAGACCTAAATCCGGAAGTGATCTTAAAACCCAATTGCGTTCTGGGAAAAGATCGCAATATCGTATTCGTCTAGAAGAAAAACAGAAATTGCGTTTTCATTATGGTCTGACGGAGCGACAATTAGTTAGATATGTACATATCGCTGGAAAAGCCAAAGGGTCAACGGGTCAGGTTTTACTACAACTACTTGAGATGCGTTTGGATAACATCCTTTTTCGATTGGGTATGGCTTCGACCATTCCTGGAGCTAGGCAATTAGTTAACCATAGACATATTTTAGTTAATGGTCGTATAGTGGATATACCAAGTTATCGTTGCAAACCCCGAGATATTATTACTACGAAGGATAAACAAAGATCGAAAGCTCTGATTCAAAATTATATTGCTTCACCCCCCCCCGAGGAATTGCCAAAACATTTGACTATTGACTCATTCCAATATAAAGGATTAGTAAATCAAATAATAGATAGTAAATGGATCGGTTTGAAAATAAATGAGTTGTTAGTCGTAGAATATTATTCCCGCCAGACTTGAACCTAACGAAAATAACAAAGAAAGATTCAGAGAATTTTGCCCTCTTTTCGACGAAGTAAATAGATCTAAGGGCCTTGATCCGCATTTTTCTCATTCACGTATTACAAATAGATCAGCAGTAGGATTTTTTTTTCTTTTTTGTTCTTTCCGATATTTGTATTTTACGTACCGCAGTAATGTAATTAGGAATAGAGAATTTCTGAAATAGAGAATTTCTATCAAATAAAAGTCTTATTGCTGGAATAATGGTATCAGTTGTTATTTGATTTGATACATTGTGGTCGGTCACGTTGGTGAATTAACAGAAACGGAAAGAGAGGGATTCGAACCCTCGGTAAACAAAAGCCTACATAGCAGTTCCAATGC